TAACAGATGCCAAGAAGAACAAAAGGCCTTGGACACGTAATGGGTCTTGAAGTACTATTTCCGCGTCTCCCTGACCAAATCCCCCCACATTAGGATTACTTGTTAATGGTTGATCAAGTTTGATGGATTCGCCTTCTGAAACAAGAAGTTCTGGTCCTGGGGGGATACTATCAATCACTTGACGCCCCTCTGGCGCATCTGTTATAGTTATTTCATACCCCCCTTTTTCTTTTCGTATTATTTTGCTTACTATACCCGCTGCTGTAGCATTATAAACCGTATTGTTACTCTTGCTCCCGTCGGGATAAATCTGACCCCTTCCCCTGTTCCCGCCTACGTATATGGGATATTTTAAGAAGTACGCATCCTTCTTAGCAGCAGGGTCCGGAGAAAGAATAGGAAAGGTGATTTCACTATATTTTTGACCAGGAACAGGACCTATCACAAGAATATTCTTTTTAGCGGGGCGATAACTCTGAAAAGAGAGATTACCTATCTTTTCTTTCATCTCTGGCGAAATACGATCAGGAGGGGCTAATTCAAACCCCTCGGGTAAAATAAGCACGGCCCCCACATTCAAAGCTCCCTTTTTACCATTAGCAAGAACTTGTTTTAGTTGCATATCATAAGGAATTCGAACAACTGCTTCAAATACAGTATCTGGAAGTACCGCTTGTGGAACCTCAATACCCACGGGCTTATTAGCTAAATGACAATTCGCGCATACAATACGACCAGTTGCTTCGCGCGGATTTTCATAACCCTGCTGTGCAAAAATGGGATATGCATTTGAAATGTATGCCCCAGTTATTATATATATCATGAGCGATACGGAAATGGAGCGAGTAATCTCTTCCTTTATCCAAGAGAGGGTCTTTCTAGTTTGCATGGTCCAGTCGTTGATCCAGAAAATTTATACAATAAAATTAGGTAGGTCGCTAGGATAGTTCCCTATCCACGATGCTGCTAGTTACTGAAAAATTTTTACTAAAATATAGGAGGAATCCGAATCTATTGGATGTATAGAAAAAATAAGTATATAAAAAAAAGTAAGATTTTGAATGTTTTATTTTACTTATGGACAAAATAACAAAATTCTAATTGGATCGGTGGATCATTTTTCAGTCATTCATTGAATGATAAATCACTACAAGTGACGGAGATACACGATTTAAATAACGGAAGATCCAATATTTAAAAATTGTATCGAAAATGACTGGAAAGGTGGAAACAAGTCCAGATATAATTTGATCATTATGAGCAAATCCAAAATCCTTGTAGAAAGAGCTAATCATTAGTTCCCAACCGTGGGGTGAATGGAATCCTATACATAAGTCCGTTAATAAAAGAATAGAAAGGGCTTTTATCGTGTCGCTTAAGTTATATATGAATTCTTGAATCCAAGAATTAAGAATAATAAGTTCTTCATTAACTAAAAAAGAATAACCACTTAGAATAACGAAACAGATTATATTTGTCGAGAAGTGCAAAATCGTATAGATACGATCTGCGTTGTGCATCTTGATCAATTGGATCGTTTCTTTGTGGATTCCGATACGAAACTTTTGTAGATGTGTTTCGGGGTATTCCTTTATCATTTCGTCCAACAGGAAGAGTTCCTCAAATTCTATTAATTTTTCTAGAATACTCTTTTCTTGAATATCATTTAAAAAAGTTTCGGATTTACTAGTATTCCACCAATTAATAATCCAAGATCCCATACTTTTATTAAATGAAAAAGAGACCCACCAGGGCAAAAATACTATAGACGTAAGATATAGAAGGGGAATGAATGCTTTTTTTTCCATTTTTGCGTCTGTGAATTTTTAATGAATCCGCTTCATTCGTCAACTCTATACGATCTAATATTTCTATCAAGCATAAGTTCTATTCTAATATTAGAATTTAGAATAGAAAGCTTCGAACTCCCGAATCTATTCCCTCGTTTTTATTTGTGAGTCAGTGGTTAGTCCTTGAATTTTGTGAATTTACATACGCATAAAAAAAAGTTTGCGGACAAAATTTCAAATTTTTCCGTTTTCCGTATATAGTATATATAATCTACGTCTTCTTTGGTTCATCAGTATTATGAAGAAATTTCAGTTAAGTTATGTTATAGAAAAAAAAAGGAAAAAAAAAAAAGAGGATTTTTTGGTTTTTTACCTCCTGCTAAGAAAAGTGCTTCGTTTATTTCAAAATACTTCAATTGGTACACGCAAAAAATAGGCCAATTCCGCTGCTTTTTGCTCAATTTCTCGTGGAGTCAAATTCTCATCAGTACGAGTCAAAGGAATGGCCCCCTGGCCTCTGATTTCCATATAAAGGACACGCCGAGCATTAAAACCCTCTTTAACTTCTATTCTGATAGACTGAATATCTTTCATAAAGAATCGGAGTAAGATGCGACGATTTTTTCCTGGGAATCCCCAACGAAAAATACACACTATTCCTTCTTTTCTATCGAATCGATCATAACCACTACCTACATTCCACGAAATTGTGCACCACAAATAAGAGCTAATAAACAGACCGGCGAGCCCATAGAACGACATCACGATACCTTGTGGAAAAAAAATGATTTCCTGAGACGGGAATAAAGATATCAAATTTCTGTCAAGATAACTGGAAATTCCAATCAATAAAAACCCCAATGAACCTAAAAAAAGTATAATGGCCCAGCAGAAATTACTTATTTTTCGAGACCCCGCTATAAGTTCTATCCATATATGTTCTGATCGCCAACTCATACTAGATCTAGTTACATTTTATTGGAAGTGGGAGACCGGCCAAAATGAATTTTACTTTACATTTTTTTGTTTCCGAAGGAACTTTCATCAACTTGCACTATTCTGATGTGAATCTTTCGAAGCAATTGGTTAGATCTAAAAGTAAAATAATAGGAGCCCTCTCATATGATCCCCTATCTACACATATATAGCTACATGGGCTTTACATTTATTTCAGGCATTCGCCCCAATCGCGACTTATTTTCAATATTTTCAAATAGCTCGTTTACTCATATATCAGATTTACGTTTACGCCTGCCCTTTCTTTTCTGTTTGAAAGAAGCCACAAGTTATACCATATTATACTGAATAGATATCTGTGTTATAATCCAAGTCTAAGTCTTGAAAAAAAATATATGAAATTTGCCCCCATCAGATCTAAAAAATCTTGTTTTTTTGAACATGAAGAGATAAAGAAGCCATTGCAATTGCCGGAAATACTAAGCCCACTAAAGGCACAAAAATAGAGGGTAAGTTGTTGAGAATTGTCATAGAATGGGCACCTCGATTTAATATTTGTACCTGTTATTTATTGTTATATTTATTTTTTTTACCTATTATCGCTATATTATATTGTTAGAAAGATATCTTAAATAGAAAGATCTCTTAAAATTATTAGAATTCCTATAATAATTATACTAAGTATATCTAACTGAGTATATATAATAAAGTGCAAGGAATATAGAACTAACTAAATGGACTTATTCATTTTTATACATCAAATACATGTATGATAATTCACTTGTTTGTTATTTTTCTATTATTTTTTTTTCTTGTCTTATAATTTGAATTTCATAATTATAATTTGAATTTAATAAAGAGTTTCTTCACCTTATAAATTCTTCCAAAATTCGTTATAATATAATACGAAAGGAAGAAAAGAACATGAAATTCGTTTTATTTATTATTTACTACCCTACCTCGCGAAAAAAGAATTCGCTCTTTTATCTTGTTCATAGAGGTTTCCTAATTAGGAATCAGGGATATCGGTAAAAAAAAAATTATCTGTATGATTCTTTCCATAATTCTCTCTTATGTCACCAAAACAAATCCATTCTTCGGATTTTTCCTTTGATTCCGATAAATAAATACTTAATAAATACTTATTCTAAATAGTTATTCGCCAGAAAGAAAATAATTTAAAGAATTCAATTTAATTAACTATTAACTTAAGGTTCTACTAAAGTTATGATTCAAAGGAAAGAAAGCGTGGAGCTGAAATAATTCACTCAGAACGCCCTTTAACAGATTACGTGGTACGATTGGATCAAATAAGCCCTTATGGAATAAAAATTCAGCCGCTTGTGAACCTTCTGGTACTGTCTTATTCAATGTTTGTTCAATTACTCTTTTACCTGCAAATGCAATGTAGGCGTTGGGTTCAGCAATAATGATATCCCCCAACATACCAAAACTAGCTGTCACCCCACCAGTCGTAGGAGATGTAAGGATTGATACATAAACTAACTTTTTATTCGATTGATAATCATATAAAGCAGCAGAAATTTTAGCCATTTGCATCAAGCTCAAACTTCCTTCTTGCATGCGTGCTCCTCCGGAAGCACACACTAGAATAAGAGGTAAAAATTGATTAGTAGCATACTCGATTAAACGAGTAATTTTCTCGCCTACTACCGATCCCATACTACCCCCCATAAACTGAAAATCCATAACCCCAATTGCTACGGGAATGCCGTTTAGTTGACCTATGCCGGTTTGAATGGCCTCGGTTAATCCTGTCTTTTTTTGATAAGAATCAATACGATCTTTATAAGGTTCCTCCTCTGAATGAAAGTCAATGGGATCCAGGGAGAACATGTCCTCATCCATAGGATCCCAAGTCCCTGGATCAATCGAAAGTTCAATTCTATCTGAACTACTCATTTTCAAATGATATCCACATTGTTCACAAATATTCATTTTTGATTTAAAAAATTTCTTATAATTTAATCCATAACAAATTTCACATTGAACCCACAAATGCTTGTATTTTTGAGTTACACCGAGATCATTAGAATTTTCTCTTAGAGCGAAATCGCTGCCGTTCGTGCTAGTTCTTAGCTTGGAATTCCAGTTTTCACTACTATTTCTACTTTCACCCAAAATGTAAGTAGAAATGTAACTTTCGCTGTAATTTTCACTACCACTTAAAATAGAACTCGCAATCCCGATTTGAGAACGAAGATAACTGTCAATGCAACTATTGATGTAATT